TGGCTTGAACATGAATAACTCCTTTTGGTATTCTACGTGCACTCCTACGCGACCCCATACGTCCATTTCTACGTGAACCGATTCGTGGTATAGCTTTTGCCATATTTTATCATTTCATAAATATCAGTCAGAGATTTATGGATATATCCATTTCATGTTACAAAAAATTCCTTATTTATTATCAGTTTCTTTAGCGAGTCTGATTATCCCTGTCTTTGTTTATGTTTCGGATTGGAACAAATTACGATAAGTCGTCCCCTCCTACGGATTAATCGACACTTTTCACAAATTTTACGGACAGAAGCTCTTATTTTCATACTTGTCATTCCTTATCTTAAATTTGAATCAACTTCAGAATCTACTTCTTTAAAGACAATAAGTTTCTTGATAATTTTTCATATTGATTCCCTTATCCCACGAAAGGGGCGTTCAAACCATATAATTTTTCGAATCCTTGTTGCGGTGCGGAGTCAAAAAATTATACGCCCTCAGGTTGAATCATAACGACTTACTTCAACTTTGACTCTATTTAGTTTTTTTACAATTTCAAAGAATCAATCTCGGATACATTTTGTGTATGAGAAAGATTACCATATAGAACACAAAATTTCTCCGCCGATTCCTTCTAGTCTAGCCTCTCGGTCGGTCATTATACCTCGAGAAGTGGACAGAATTACAATTCCCATCCCGCCTAAAATTCTAGGAATTTGTTGATAGTTAGAATAGATTCGTAGACCCGGTCGACTGATTCGGTTTAAATTGAAAAGGTTTCTATAGGGCTTTTTTCGAGTCCTTCGGTGTCTCAGTGTTAAAACCAAAAAATTTTTATGCTTTTCGCGCTGTTTTCTCATATTTTCGATAAAACCTTCTCGTAAAAGTATTTTTACAACATTTTCGGTACTATTAGTCGATGTTATTCGAACCACTCTTTTTTGATCCATATAAGCATTTCGTATAGAGGTTAATATCTCAGCAATAGTGTCTCTACCCATTATGCCTAAAATTTTTATTAACTCATTATTTGATATAATCAACATGTTTTTTTGTTTATGAATAATTTAAGGTATATGCGCGAGATACAATCTATCTCTTAATCTATTTTCTTTTTCAAATAACCTATTCTAAAAATAATTTTAGAATACCTCGGGAGCTAAGGAAACTATTTTAGTAAAATTGAGTTTTCTTAATTCACGGGCGATCGCACCAAAAATTCGAGTTCCTCTTGGATTTCCTTCTTGATCAATAACAACTGCAGCATTGTCATCATATTGTATTATTATACCGTTGTCTCGTTTCAGTTCTTTACAAGTACGTACAATTACAGCTCTGACAACTTCTGATCTTTCTAGGGGCATATTTGGTACTGCGTCTTTGATCACAGCAACAATAATGTCACCAATATGAGCATATTGACGATTGCTAGCGCCTATGATTCGAATACACATCAATTCTCGGGCCCCGCTGTTATCGGCTACATTTAAATGGGTCTGAGGTTGAATCATACGATTTAAAAATTTTATCTTTCAATGCAAAGGACAAAGAAAAAAAAGAAATATTTTTTTGTCTAAAATTTTTAAATTTTTCATAATGAAGAACCGTTTTTGTTAGTTGTTCTTTTTATACTTTTATCCCGAAATAATGAATTGAGTTCGTATAGGCATTTTGGACGCTGCTATTGAAATCGCTCGTCTAGCTATATTTTCCGTTACTCCATTCATTTCATAAAGTATTCGACCTGGTTTAACAACAGCTACCCAATATTCGGGCGATCCTTTACCCGAACCCATACGTGTTTCTGCGGGTCTTATTGTAACTGGTTTGTCTGGAAATATTCGTACCCATATTTTTCCACCACGACGTACATTTCGTGTCATTGCTCGTCGACCTGCTTCTATTTGTCTGGATGTGATCCAAGCAGGTTCAAGCGCTTGAAGAGCATATTTACCGAAACAAATATGATTCCCCCGATAAGAAATTCCCTTCGTTCTTCCTCGATGTTGTTTACGGAATCTGGTTCTTTTGGGGTTATAGTTGATGTTTGTTTTTGAATTCCATCTCTACTACAGAACCAGACGTGAGAATTTCTTCTCATCTGGCTCCTCGCGAATAAAAGGATTCAAAAAAATCCAATTTTCACGGGCGAATATTTACTCTTTTGTTTAATTTTTAGACTTTTTGTACACCTTCGAAGAATAGATCAATTCATCTGGGCTTTGTTCCGCCATCCCGACCAGTGAATCAGTAAGATTTCCTTTTCCATAGAATCTTTTGCATTCACAGCTTCCATCGTTCCCATCGCTTCTTACTTAATGCTTAGGTCTGAATTTGACAATGGAGCTCGTCATGAAAGTTGTTCTTGAGTCAATTTTCTAAGTCTTTATTGGCTCGAAGCTCTTGATTTTTTTGTTTTGCTCTAGGAAAAATAAAAGTCATTTACTTAAGATGAATCTTGATTCATGCTATATTACACTGCCCTTTATAAGTTATAAGATGACTTATC